TCCCAGAATTCCTTCTATTTTCTGGGTTTGGAAAAGTGCGGATTTTCAAGAAAGGGAATCTTATGATATGTTAGGAATCTCTTATGATAATCATCCGCGTCTTAAACGTATTTTAATGCCCGAAAGTTGGATAGGATGGCCTTTGCGTAAAGATTATATAGCCCCCAATTTTTATGAAATACAAGATGCTCACTAAATTATAAAAATAAAAAAGTAATCCGCACTTCTACAACCCCAGACATTCCTTGAATATTTGTACATTCTCTTATAGATTAGACAAAGTAATTGAAGTTAAACCAGACAGAATAATTGAGGTCTCATTCCTCTCTTATTCTTATTATGGGTAGGATATATAACAAAATTCATAAATAAGACAGGATTCATTGAGATCCTAAAAATTGAACGATACTTATTTCGGATGAGTCAAGCCAATAGGATGAAATGAAAAAGTTCTGCATCATTAACTATGTAAGATGCACATCAACATCAATTTTCTATCTGGTTACGAAAAAAAAAGTACGATCAAAGAAATCAAGAAAATAGAAATACCAAAGAAAATACTAAGAAATGGGCCGGATTCTATTTGTAATGTATCTGAGATGAATTTTGACTATTCCCACCTCTGAACTCCCCTAGATTAAACTTTTTGGTCTTTCAACCAACTAATTTAACCATTTGTTTGAATATTATTGAAATATGAACATTCTTTTTGAAGCGCAGAAAAAAGCGAAACAAAATCGAATCAGTCATTTACAGAGTTTATATACATAGAATATCGATCTATTCTTTATTCATCTCGAAAGAGCTCCGGACACCCAAATAAATATGTATGATGATCTAGACCACTAATAAATAAGTATCTATTCCCATATTCATTTTATTTTAATGAATTTTGGGAATAGATACTTATACAAATGAATCATGTGCCGGGAACCAGATTTGAACTGGTGACACGAGGATTTTCAGTCCTCTGCTCTACCAACTGAGCTATCCCGACCATTCTTGACGCATCATCCTCATTTTATGAAATTACTTGAGTCTATGTCAACTAAAAAAAAAGACGAAAAAAATAAAACTTTGTCAATTTCAGTAGTAGTAATAATTATGTATTGTTAATTTTTCATATGAGGATCCCTTACTCAAAGATGTTCATTTATACGTTTATCATATATAAACAAAACTCTACATGTGTCATATATATTCAACTACAAATTTCAACCAGACTTGTGATTATGATAATATGATAAGAAAAAGCAAAATTCCACTCAGATCCTTCTGGGAAAGAATAGACTGAATAAGACGCATAACGAATTTAAAAAAGAAGGTATAGGATAAATAATTAGAGAATTAAATGGGCTTTTGGGGATAGAGGGACTTGAACCCTCACGATTTCTAAAGTCGACGGATTTTCCTCTTACTAAAAATTTCATTGGTGTCGGTATTGACATGTAGAATGGGACTCTATCTTTATTCTCGTCTGATTAATAAGTTCTTCAAAAGAACTATCAGACTATGATGGAGTGAATGATTTGATCAATGAATATTCCATTTTTTCTTCAACTTGTAATTTTATTCACATCTTTCATTTCTGATTTATGATAGAAAATTTACAAATAAAAGTTTGGAGTCTTCATTAATCAATCCAGTGAAATTCCTTGATCCTTTCCGGAATTTTGATAGACGGATTCCTTTCTTACTATGAAAGGAAATCAACTCCATTTGTTAGAACATCTTCCATTGAGTCTCTGCACCTATCCTTTTTTTATTCTCGCTTTCTGAACTTTTCTTTGTTTTCGGAAAGCAGGATTTGGCTCAGGATTGCCCATTATGAATTCCTGGGTTTCTCTGAATTTGAAAGTTTTCACTTGGTAAGTTTCCATACCAAGGCTCAATCCAATTAAGTCCGTAGCGTCTACCAATTTCGCCATATCCCCCCTTTTTCTTTGAGATTGGAATCTCATTAGTATATTTTTTTTTTTTCATTTATATTATGCCAGAACTGTTGAATTTATTAGATACCTATTCCCATATTGAAAAAAGTTTCCTTCTATTTGTTTGATTGATTTTCTTTCATCTATATCAGATACCCAGATTTGGTCGAATCAGAAATGATTCTATTATCTCTGTATTCGCAATTCAATATACACAGATATATACTACATATATATCTATTTTATATGCCCCCTCTTCTATCATTTTTTGATATAATTTGGAATACTCGAACGTTCGATTCTTTTTTTTTTCTTTTTTTCCTTAGGGCGAACAGACCCCGACCCTATAATAACAAAACTAAAATCAAAAATCCATTTATTTATTAATTTAGAATTCGACATTCATTTAGGAATTTGATATTTCTTTCGAATTTCTAATTACTTAGAAAATTTATTTTGATAATCCAATTTTTTATAATTCTAAGTATAATGTATAAATCTATACATTATTCTATATACTATTCTACATATATTAGATTAGACTATTTTAGTTTAGACTATTTATTAAA